AAAATCAAGGGAATGCTTGGATAATAGGTTTATATGAATTCTTCCTGGTTGAGACCATACATAAAAATGACATTGCCAAAAATTGACAAGATAATATTTCCACTTATTCATTAGAAGAGGAGTCTCTTTTGATGCCAGAATCGATTTTCCTCTATATCTAACATACTGCATAAAAGGATCCTTGAAGAACCATAAGGTGGCCGGAAAATCGTTAGCAAAGACTTCTTCAACAGGATATTTTATTTTTTCATAAAAACATATTCGCTCAAAAAAGATACCAGAAGAGGTTAATCGTAAATGATTAGATTGGTTACGGAGAAAAAGTAAAATGGATTCGGATTCCCATACATAAGAATTATATAGGAGCAAGAAAAATCTTGGATTACTTTTTGCAAAAATAGATTTTTTTGGAGTAATAAAAATATTCCAATTAGAATACTCGTGAAGAAAGAGCCGTAATAAATGCAAAGAAGAGGGATCTTTCACACAGTATCGAAGGTTTTGAACCAAGATTTCCAGATGAATGGGGTAGGGTATTAGTACATCCGATGCATAATTTAAATGTGGTAATTTGTCCTCGAAAAAAGGAAATATTGAATGAATTGATCGTAAATTATAAGATTTTACGATTTCCGTCTCCTTTAAGGAAGATACTAATCTTAGGGAAAACGGAATTTCTACAATGACTGCAAACCCCTCCGATATCATTTGAGAATACAAATTTTTGTTGTACCCCAAAAATCTATTTTGATTAGAATCATTAACGGAAATAAGAAAATTATTCTGTTGATACATTCGAGTAATTAAACGTTTTATAATTAGTAAACTAAATTTCTTGTCATAACCTACATTATTCAACAAAACGGATCTATTTAAACCACGATCATGAGCAAGTGCATAAATATACTCCCGAAAGATAAGTGGGTATAGGAAGTCATGTTGCTGAGATCTATCTAATTCTAAATATCCTTGAAATTCTTCCATTTAAAATTCGATTTGAATTGAACCAGAAAAAAAATAGGTAATTTATTGGGTTATCAAACGATACATAGTACGATACAGTCAAAACAAGGTATTTATAGTAAGAAAAAACTAGATACCTCGGTCAAACTCATTAACGGACTCTCTAGCCCCTTATGTTCATTTATAGGATAACAAGATAGTTAGAAGTCCTTTATTTTTTCAATCCAATCGCTCTTTTGATTTTTGAAAAAAAAATCTCTTTATCAATATACTGCCTTCTTCTACACATTTATCTCTACCCCATAAAGGGGAATAGCTAATAGTTAGGACTCATAATAAATTTCTAATCCACTCATCAGAAAAGCCTTTCCCGCATTAAGCACTAATATATTTTTAACGTCTAATTAGATGGGGTAATCATTCAAAACTGAAGAACAGAAGCTCGTTACTTTTTATTTACCTATAATTGTAACCTTCTAGTAAGGTTCTACCCATTTATTCACTCGACCCCCAAAAGATTCTTTTTCAAAAATTGTTAGACACCACGAATTTAAACAATTGAAATAAGATTTGGAACCTATTCAGTAAGAATGAAATATTCTCAGAATTATCCATTGCTACGACATGCTGCTTTTTCCATTCATTCCTTTCAGGATCAGTCGTGGTCTTACAAACTCTACCGATGGTATGGACGAATCTGTTGCTTCATACAAATGTGTAAAAGATGCTAGCCGCACTTAAAAGCCGAGTACTCTACCGTTGAGTTAGCAACCCCCAAAAACGAATTAGAATGTGTAGATACAATAAGAATCCTAATAAATAACGAAAATGAAAAAAAAAATTCTAATCCACTCTGAACATAATAAAAATGAACAAATCCGACGAAAATACAAAAAATTCTCAGATAAAAGATAACGTAGGGATTAAAGTCAAAGATTTTCAAATATTTATAGACCACCTATTGTCTCTTATATTATCCATTAATTAATATATATCGAGTTTTATTTATTTAAATCTTAATCAAAAAAGACTTCTTGTATGACAGAAAATCCAAGAACCCATTATTTGAATGAAATAAAATCTATGGAACAGGGATAAATGGATCCATTTATCCACGATCGGATTATATTTATTTGATACACTGTTGTCAATATGAATAGTGAGAAAAGCATACAAAAGATAAAACAAATTCTAAATCGAACTAACAATTATGATTTCAATCAATTAAAATTAATCAAATTTAAGAAAAAAACTAAGGACTTGTGTTGGATTGGCACTATATATAATATAGGTGGAAGACTCAATTAAGGAAGACGGGGGAGAAGTATAAAAAATGAGGTTTATTCAATATATTCAATAACTAAAATAAACCGGTTTGATCCTTTGTTTTTTTTTTTGTTCATAGAGTTCCAACGAAAATCACCCCATTGACGGTAATGCAAATTTTTATGTCTATAGACCCAATTTCTTCTATATCATTTAGTATTTATTCACTTGATATTTTTCTATACTATTTTCTTTCGATTTAAAATTATTGGAGCCATTATTATATCAACAAAATAGAAATCCATTTTTTGTCGTTATAAATAAACGACACTATTCTAGAGTAACAATACTAAAAGTAACAATAGAATACTAAACGGAAGTATGATATGAATAGAACAAAAGAGGAACTAGCAAAGAAAAGGTTATACAAAGCTATATACAAGTCACCCACACCTTCTTTATTTATATTTTATTTCATTAATTGAATTTTGTTTATTGATTAAGGCGAAGTTCCGTAAAAACCCCTGCCTTTTTTGAAATATCATGAACAGTTCCTGTAGGTTGAGCGCCTTTTTCAAGGAAATCTAGAATAGCAGGAACATTTAAATAGATTTGATTCTTTATCGGATCATAAAAACCCACTTTCCGAAGATCTCTTCCCTCTCGTCGGGATCGAACATCAATTGCAACAATTCGATAAATGGCTCATTGGGATAGATGAATAATACCCCCCCTAGAAACGTATAAGAAGTTTTCCCCTCGTACGGCTCGCGAAAATTCGAAATTATGTTTATGTATCTAATTACAATATCAAATATATCCATAAAATCATCAAATTAATTAGACTATAGATTTAAGTACTTTTTTTTTGTTATTCTTATCCAATCAAAAATAAAATTAGTCGTATTTGCACCCTCATAACTCAAGTTGGATAACTCTGAAATAATTCAAAAGAGAACCCTTTTAGATATTTCATTTATTGAGTGGTCTCTAACCCTTTTATTGTCTGTCTCCTTTAGAATCTATTTCGATTCTTCATTCTGATCTAGTTATTAAGACAATTGAAAAAGGTATTTACTTGTTCCAGGATCTTTACCTTAAATCATTGGGTTTAGACATTACTTCGGTGATCTTTAAATCCTTTCAAAACGGCAGCAACATATCATTTTTTGTGATTTCTTTCTGTCAAAGAATCATACGAATGGTTGATTCCTGCGTAATACACCTTCCTTTTCCTTTTGAATTGGAAATTTTTCGAATAGGACCTTTTAGGTTTATGTATCGAAAATATACTTACGAAGTTGGTCCAATTTATTGATTGATACTAACCCTAGATTCTTGCCCCTGAAAAAAAATCTTTCTACCCGAGCTCCATCCTGTACTATATTACATCATCCCCCCCCCCCAAAAAAAAGAGGGTTACAGCGTAACAGAACAAATGATGTCGAGCCAAGAGCACTTTCATTCCTATATAATATATAAAAAATGGTGGATGTAAGACTCCACAGCGGATCATGTCCTTCAAGTCGCACGTTGCTTTCTACCACATCGTTTTAAACGAAGTTTTACCATAACATTCCTTTGGTTTGGAACCCATATGTAATTGATTCAATTATGGAATCATGAATAATCATTGGTTCGGTCGGTACATAGCAATCTATTTAACCCTATTTAATTAGATTAATAGAATTAAATATTTAGAATTAAATATTGGAAATTCTATAAAATAGAAATTCGTTTTTCTAAACTTTTTCTATTTTATATTTATATCATTCGATATTTTAAAATATCGAATATTTTTTTGTAAAACTATAATTAGTTAACTAATTATAACTAATATAACACGAATAAACAAGTTATTTTGAATCTGTATCTTCAAGTAACGTAATAGTGATAGGATAAATTCAACAATTTCACACGTCTTCAAGTACCAAGAACTCATAAGAGTTCTTTACAAAGATTTAATTGATTGAAAAATTCCCTATCCGATACAATTATTTGTATTTTGCATAACATATAGTTTTTCAGCAAGGACCTTTCATTTTTTATCATCAGTAAGAGAGAGATAAATCCATATTATATTGGATTAAACCATCTGTGAGTAAAAAAAGATAGATAAAAAAACACTGATGTAAGGGAAGATTGAAAATTTATGTTGTTATTTTTTACGATTTATACTGTAAAATTTGTCAAACGGGTACTATTTAACTTAACGAATCGCAAATTTATTTAATTTCCTATTTCATATGCGTGTTATTTGAACTCGATGAAATTTATGAAAAAGATACGATTCCGAAGATTATTAAAAAAAGAAATACTAATCACATTCTATACCAATATTCTATTCTTAATAGAAAAGACTGTTCGCAAAGGCAATTAATATTAATATATATTTAATCATATTATGATATATATTTAAAAATTATATTAAAAATTATTATTAATATAATGTGATCATTTAATATAATGTGATCATTATATTAATAATAATCATAGACGGGGTATGATCTGGGACGGAAGGATTCGAACCTCCGAATAGCGGGACCAAAACCCGTTGCCTTACCACTTGGCCACGCCCCATTTGTTCTATTAGACACTAATAAACACTAATATTGGTACGGGTTATTCGTCAACTCTAGTCTAAATATCTATTATTTAGAAAATGGATCACTAAAATTTTTATACACGTAGACATAGAATTAAACTGAATTTATTGATCATTACATAGAATTCAATTAAGATATTGTACGAAAGTATGATTTATTCTATTCTCTTTTGATTTGAGATATAGAAGGATTTTTGATTGGGTGAGTTCAAATCAAAGAAAGTTTTTTGGTCTATCTTATTTTCTTTTTATTCATTTTTTTCTTCTATCAATAATAACATATTTATAATAATAAAAAACTCAATTTATTAATAACTCAATCAAAATAAATACAATTATCCCCAAAATAAAATGTTTGTTATGCTTAATATATTTAGTTTAATCTATATCTACCTTAATTCTGCTCTTTTTTCCAGTAATTTTTTCGTCGCCAAATTGCCTGAAGCCTACGCTTTTTTGAATCCAATTGTAGATATTATGCCAGTAATACCTCTGTTCTTTTTTCTCTTAGCCTTTGTTTGGCAAGCTGCTGTAAGTTTTCGATAATATTTTTAATAAAGTTCCAGATAAATTCATGATTTATTTGAAAAAAAAAATGCATAAAATTGATAAGATCAGATAAGTCTTACACTCTCAATTCAAATATTGAAAGTATTGTACACCCGCGACAAATCCGGATCACCCCACTGCATTTCTTGGTGTCAAAATAAAAAAGTAGGGTATGCGGTATAAAAGTGGAGAATCTATTCTCTTTTTTCCTAAAAAAAATCTTGGAGATTGTGTAATGCTTACTCTCAAACTATTTGTTTACACGGTAGTGATATTCTTTGTTTCTCTCTTTATCTTCGGATTCCTGTCTAATGATCCAGGACGTAATCCTGGACGTGAAGAATAAAGGGTAAGGTTTTTGTTTTCTTTGCTTGATTTTAAACTGTTATTTAGTAAGATTTTTTATATTCCACATCTTTAAACTTCTTTAAGTATTCATTTTTAACTATTTAACTATCTAATTAAATAAAAAATGAGCTCTCGATAAATTCGAAATAAAATACCAAGTCATCAACAAAAACGGAAAGAGAGGGATTCGAACCCTCGGTACGAAAAACTCGTACAACGGATTAGCAATCCGACGCTTTAGTCCACTCAGCCATCTCTCCTCCCAATTGAAAAAGGATAATACTATGTTACATTATAAAAAATAAGGCTTGAAAACGCCCGTCATAGTATAGACTTTTTTTTTTTATTTCGTGATTTGGGGCTTTTTAGTTTCACGGCCCGGCTAAGTACTTACCAGGCCGGGCCCGCCCTTTTGTTCCAACGAATCATAAATAAAAAGATTTTTGAATTTTGAAAAAAAAAAATAAAAACACTTGCTTGCTATTGCGATTAAAAATAAATAAAAAAAAAAATTAAATATCTATGATATAGAATCAAATGATATCGAATCAAAGTGCCGTTTCTTTCTTAGTTAGTCCTTTTATTCCAGTTTTAATAATAAATAATAAATAAGGGAACTGTCGTTTCTTGACACAATCCATTTTTGTGTTATGGCTTAAGTTCGAGACGTATAGGTCAAAAACCTCGGGCAAAAAAACACTTGGTATTTTGTTATTTAAATTAAATAAATCCTCTTTCCCGAATCTCATTAGGTCCTCTGATACAACACGTAAACGCTCTAGTTTTCATGATTTTTTTTTAATCTTTTATGTTACTTTTGATTAGGGTCGACAAAAGGTCCATTTATATACAATAATCGGATTGTAGCGGGTATAGTTTAGTGGTAAAAGTGTGATTCGTTCTATAACCCCCTATATAGTTAAAGGGTCTTTCGGTTTGATTAATATTCATATATTCATTCCGAACAAAAACTTTAGTTCTTAAAAGGCTTGAATCCTTTACCTCTCAATGAAAAATTCGAGGAAGAATATACATTCTCGTGATTTGTATCCAAGAATCTATTTTAAATAGAAAAATTTGGATTATGAGATTACGAAACATAATTTTTTTTTATTGGATCAATACTTCCAATTGAATAAGTATGAGTAAAGGACCCATGGATAAAGATAAAAAGTATATTTCTAATCGTAACTAAATCTTCAATTTTCAATTTATATAATTGAAAATTTATATAGGGGAAATTGAAGCAAAACAGCTATTAAACAATGTCTTTGGTTTACTAAAGACATCGAAAAATTGTTTTAGCTCGGTGGAAACAAAACGCTTTTCCTAAGGATTATTTCAAATAGAAGTAGAGAACGAAGTAACTAGAAAGATTGAAAGATTGTTAGAATATAACCCTCTTCTTTTTCTTTTCTATAGGGATCGTCTAGAAAGCGGGTTGTTCTGAATATATTCAGACAGCAAAGCTGACATAGACGTTATGGGTCGGATTCTTTTATTTCGTTCATGTCTGAATCTGGGAATTTATCCATCTTCCATAAAGGAGCCGAATGAAACCAAAGTTTCACGTTCAGTTTTGAATTAGAGACGTTAAAAATGATGAATCAACGTCGACTATAACCCCTAGCCTTCCAAGCTAACGATGCGGGTTCGATTCCCGCTACCCGCTTTTACTTTAATCGTTAGAATCTTTAATATTCTAAAATTCGAAAAATTACATTTTTATTTTTTTTAATAATATAATAAAAAATATAATAAAATTGAAT